TTCGATTTGTTAGTTGATTTCCATATGCATAAAAAAACAAAATTTTTTTATTGTTCCATGTACGTTTGCTTTTGGCTCAAATGAGCATTCTGAATAAACTTCAATTAAGTTATACTATAGAAAGTTGAATTTTGGGTTTTTCCTCTTGTTAACTAAGATAAGAAAGCACTCATCCTTCAGTTAAAAACTTCAATTGGTACACGCAAGAAATAGGCCAATTCAGCAGCTTTTTGCTCAATTTCTCGTAGAGTCAAATTCTCATCAGTACGAGTCAAAGGAATGGACCCCAGGCCTCTGATTTCCATATAAAGGGCACGACGAGCATAAAAACCCTCTTTAATTTCTATTCTGATGGACTGAATGTCTTTCATAAGGAATCGAAGGAAGATGCGACGATTTTTTCCAGGAAATCCCCAACGAAAAATACACACTATTCCTTCCTTTCGATCGAATCGATCATAACCACTCCCCACATTCCACGAAATTGTGCACCACAAATAGGAACTAATAAAAAGACCTGCGATTCCATAGAAAAACATCACGATCCCTTGTGGAAAAAAAATTATTTGATGAGAGGGAAATAAAGATATCAAATTCCTCCCAAGATAACTGGAAGTTCCAACCAATAAAAATCCCAATGAACCTAAAAAAAGGATAAAGGCCCAGCAGAAATTACTCGTTTTTCGAGACCCTGTTATAAGTTCTATCCATATATGGTCTGATCGCCAACTCATACTATATTATAGATACTAGATCTAGTTGCATTTTATTGGAATTGGGGAATAACCCAAATAAATTTGACTTTAATTTTTTTTTTTCCGAAGTAAACCTCATCAACTAGCACCATTGTGACATGGGCCTTTAAGAGTAATTCATCGATCTAAACTCAAATACGAAGACCCCCTTTCATATGATTTCTTATAGATATCCACACACATATAGATATATTGACTTTACATTTCGGAAATTCACCCCGATACTGATTTATTTTCAACTAGCTATAGTTCATCTACTCATATACGATGTTTATCCATACGAGCTTATACTCGTAAGAAGCCGCACTTTATTTAACCCCTATTCCACGAAATACGAAATATATATATATTTTTTGTATGTAGATAAGATTTTGCCCCATCGTATCTAAATAATCTTGTTTTTTTGAACATGAAGAGATAAAGAAACCATTGTAATTGCCGGAAATACTAAGCCCACTAAAGGCACAAAAACGGAAGGTAAGTTGTAGAAAGTTGCCATAGAATGGATACCTCGATTTAATATTTGTACCTGTTATTTATTGTTTAATTAACATTTTAACCAACGATATCTTAGAATTCATATATAATTATATAATAATAATATTATATCAAGGACATCTAAGTGAGTATATAATAGTTTTTATGCTAATACTAATATAGAAAAATAAATTATACAATTTAGAATTCTTCGCCCGATTCTTTTTAAAATTCAATCTTATGTTACCAAATAAAAACGGATTCTTCCGATTTTTACTTTGATTCCTATAAACTACATAACAACTTGGTCACCACAAAGAATAACAGAATTTCTTTACTTAAAAAAGTAAAATTAGAATTATAAGCCTCTACTTGACTTGATTGAATTTTTATTCAAAGGAAAGAAAGCATGGAGCTGAAATAACTCACTCAGAACACCTTTTAAAAGATTACGTGGTACGATTAGATCTAATAAGCCCTTATGGAATAAATATTCAGCGCGTTGTGAACCCTCGGGTACTGCCTTTTTTAATGTTTGTTCAATTACTCTTTTACCCGCAAATGCGATGTAGGCATTGGGTTCGGCAATAATGATATCTCCCAACATACCAAAGCTAGCTGTTACCCCACCTGTAGTGGGAGATGTAAGGATTGCTGCATAAAATAACTTTTTATTTGATTGATAGTCATATAAAGCAGCGGATATTTTAGCCATTTGCATCAAACTCAAACTTCCTTCCTGCATGCGCGCTCCTCCGGAAGCACACACTAGAATAAGGGGTAAAAATTGATTGCCGGCATACTCTATCAAACGTGTAATTTTCTCGCCAACTACAGATCCCATACTACCCCCCATAAACTGAAAATCCATAGCTCCAATTGCTACTGGAATACCTTTTAATCGACCTGTGCCTGTTTGAACAGCCTCAGTTAACCCTGTCTTTCTTTGATAAGAATGAATACGATCCTTATAAGCTTCCTCTTGCGAATGAAATTCAATAGGATCCATAGAGATCATGTCTTCATCCATAGGATCCCAAGTACCTGGATCGATCGAAAGTTCGATTCTATCTGAACTACTCATTTTCAAATGACATACACAATGTTCACAAATATTCATTTTGAATTTTAAAAGTTTCTTATAATTTAATCCATAACAATTTTCGCATTGAACCCACAAATGCCTGTATTTTTGAGTTACATCTAACTTATTAGAACTTTCTCTTATAGTTAAATCACTATCATCCGTATTAGTTCTTATACCAGAA